AAACATAAATTACAAAGAAAACGCCGTTGTATTTTATTTGTACTGTATCTTAGATGAATCTTGTTTCTTCCCTCCGTTAATTCCCCTAGATTTTACATTTTAGTTTTTCAACTAACTAATTGAACCTTTTCGAATATTTTCTTTATAAAGTCTTAATCTTGTTCTTTTTATTTACTTTAAAAAGAGGAGATACAGTATAAAAAATAAAAAAGGAAGAGGAAACAGAATCCCTTTCTTTTATATATTTTAAATATTCTTTACCCATCTATAAAATAGATGGGGTCTATCTCTAGACACCTCAATCAACTAAGTTACGTATGTGTCATGTAGACTATTAACGAATATGTAGATCGATGCATATTCATTAATTGGTCGAATCGATACTATGCAAATGATTCATATGCCAGGAACCAGATTTGAACTGGTGACACGAGGATTTTCAGTCCTCTGCTCTACCAGCTGAGCTATCCCGACCATTCCCCAAACATCATCTACTCATTTTATTTTAGTAGATAATGGGAGTCTATGTCAAACCAAAGGATGAAAAAAAGTATTAATAAAGGATTATATTATATAGGTCCCGGAATTGATTATTGTATCTTATCTTCAATAAAAGTTCGAAGATTGAATCGAATACAAGTAATTCGATGGTATGGATTATGAACCATTCAAATGATTATTCTTTGTTCAAAGATTTTTATTTGTACATGTATCCTTTATATCACATATTGTGATAGAGCAAAAAATTTCCATATTTGTGAAAGAAAAAAAAGAAGAAATGAGGAAGAGGACCAATTTTGAACCGTTAACGAAAAAAGAGTATTACTAGTTAGGGAGTAAAAAGAACTTTTTTGGGGATAGAGGGACTTGAACCCTCACGATTTCTAAAGTCGACGGATTTTCCTCATACTATAAATTTCATTGTTGTCAGTATTGACATGTAGAATGGGACTCTATCTTTATTCTCGTCCGATTGAGCAGTTCGTACAAAAAAAAGGATCTATCAGACCATGGAGTGAATACTTTGATAATTTAATATTCTTCCATTTTTTCCTAGACAAAAGGTAAAAAAGACATATTTGCCCGTCATTAATACGTTTTTTTATTTTTGAGAATATTTTAGTACGTATTTATCTAGATATAGGGTTCTTCTTCATCTTTTTTTTGCAGTTTTTATGGAAGAATTCTTATAATAATACAGTAAACTCCATTTGTTAGAACAGCTTCCGTTGAGTCTCTGCACCTATCCATTATTTATTCTCGCTTTAATAATTTTTTTTTTTTTTTACTTTTTGAAAACAGGAGTTGGCTCAGGATTGCCCATTTTTATTAATTCCAGGGTTTCTCTGAATTTGAAAGTTCTCACTTAGTAGGTTTCCTTACTAAGGCTCAAGCCAATTAAGTCCGTAGCGTCTACCAATTTCGCCATATCCCCCTTTTTCAGACTCGGATCTTGGTGTGATGTCCTTTTCATTTAATTGATTCTATTAGTATTTTTTTGATTCTTTCATTTCGGCCGGAACCGTTGAATTCATTTAGCGAAAAATTCATATGCCGAAAGCCTTTTCCTTTTTTTCTATTTGTTGTCATCTCTAGCGGGAGTTCAGATTTGATCCAATCCGAAATGATTCTATCATTTCTGTATCTGCAATTCAATAGGAATGGATATCTATTATAATATATACGACCTCTTCGTTTTCCCAGACAATTGGTAATACTCAAAGGGTCGATTCTTTTTTTCATCTTAGTTTACGAATGAAAGGCGTGGAATGTCTTATTCTGATCGGAATTGCATCCTTTCTATTTTTTTTTTTTCTAATTTTAGTAGAATATTTTTCTATTTTTTTATTTGAATTCATGAATAACTGAATGAATTGAATTATGATTCATTATGTAAATGGAATTATGAATTTATAATTCCAACTAATAAACTAATATTAATTACTAATAATTAAATAGATGTTCAATATTTTATTGAATTTTGTATTTGATTCATATTTTGAACTATTTCAGAAAATAAATTGTATTCAAATGAAATTCTTAAATTATTATTATCTTAGAGCGATATCTTATATAATAATGGATCTTGTAATTATGTAATTATAATTGATAAAATATAATTATTTTGATTTATTTGAATTCAAGATTCACTATTTAATTCAGATATTTTTTATTAATAAAAAAAGATAAACGTATCGTATAATGCTAATATGTTATAAATAGCAATAAATCAAAATAAAATGATAAAAGAAATTACTATTGATCATTATAATAATTGTTATCTTATATATTATACTCAATTCAATATTGATTTGAAATTGGATTTTTATCATTTATTTCATACATAAATGAGATAAATAATCGAATATTAATGAGTATATAGTTTCTTTAATTTCTACGTATGTACAATGTCTGTTATATCAGCCTGCTTAGCTCAGAGGTTAGAGCATCGCATTTGTAATGCGATGGTCATCGGTTCGATTCCGATAGCCGGCTTTTCTTTATTTGTTCGACTTTTTTTATATGATTAATAATGGTTCTTTGAAATAATAAAGAAAATACTAAAGATACCCTTTCCCGTTTCACTAATCTATTCTTTAGATTGTCTAAATTTCCAACTATGAATAAAAGTTTATTTTCTTAAATTGCTGCAGAAAAAGGAGAATCAGTAAAAGGACGCTTTATAAATTGATTAATTTTATTATAATATTTGAATTTTGAATTCTATTTAGATTATAGTTATATATTATCGAACTAGAACTTCGAAAAAAAAATATATATATATAGCATAAAAAATGCAAAATACAAATAAAAAAAGATATAAATATAATAAATAAAAAGAAAAAGATTATTATAATATGAATATTTATATTATAGAATTCTAATAATTAACATGAATAGAATAACGAATCAAAAATTACAATAATAAAATAAGCTAAAAGGTAGTTTGGATATTTATAAAATTCCTCCCATTTCCTCTCATTATTTGTACAATACTTCAGGAAATTTTGCTTCATTTAGTTTAGCTTTAATTTAGGTTTATTTTTCAAATGAAATATCAATAAAAGGAGTCTTTATGTCGCGTTACCGAGGGCCTCGTTTCAAAAAAATACGCCGTCTGGGGGCTTTACCGGGACTAACTAATAAAAGGCCTAAAGGTGGAAGTGATCTTAGAAATCAATCGCGTTCCGGGAAAAGATCTCAATATCGTATTCGTCTAGAAGAAAAACAAAAATTACGTTTTCATTATGGTATTACAGAACGACAATTACTGAAATACGTTTGTATTGCCAGAAAAGCAAAAGGGTCCACAGGTCAAGTTTTACTACAATTACTTGAAATGCGTTTGGATAACATCCTTTTTCGCTTGGGTATGGCTCCGACGATTCCTGGAGCCCGCCAATTAGTTAATCATAGACATATTTTAGTTAATGGTCGTATAGTAGATATACCAAGTTATCGTTGCAAACCCCAAGATCTTATTATGGCGAGGGATGAACAAAAATCCAAAATTCTCGTTCAAAATTATCTTGATGCATCCCCCCGCGAGGAATTGCCAAAACATTTGACTCTTCACCCATTCCCCTATAAAGGATTAGTAAATCAAATAATAGATAGTAAGTGGGTTGGTTTGAAAATAAATGAATTGCTAGTCGTAGAATATTATTCCCGTCAGACTTAAACCTAACTAAAAGAAACTCAAAAAAGTTCGGACAGTTTTGTCCCTTTCACCAAAGTAAGGGGTTTGCTCCGTATTTTTCTCACACTCATGTATCATAAACATAGATCGGTAGAGAGGTTTTTATTCCTTGTCCACTTTTTCCAGTATTTTACATATTCCAGCAATTAGAAATATTAAAATAAAAAAAAGAATTGAACTTTTATAAGTATAATACTTTTTGAAAACTAAAAATGTTATCTCTTGTTTTTTTCTTTTTTTTTTTTTTTTTGGTCAAGAATGTTGATGAATGGGGTGAAGGTACGGAAAGAGAGGGATTCGAACCCTCGGTAAACAAAAGCCTACATAGCAGTTCCAATGCTACGCCTTTAACCACTCGGCCATCTCTCCTATAACAATGATTATGATCCAGAAACCAAATAAATAGCGAGTAACCCATATTTCATATTCATACTCGATTCTTATTTGGATAGATCAATTTTTTCTAAAAATATTTTGTTTAAGACTCAGGAGATTCAAATCAAAAGGTTTTTCTTTTTTTGTGTTGGAACGGCTCAACTGATGGATGAGTTTCTCTTTTTTATACTTTTGAGTCTATAGCTATAATTAATAGATATCTTTACATCATGATTCTATTGAAACTTCAACTACGATTACATACAAATTTGCAAATTCCTTTCTAGTTTGAAAGTTCTCATCAAAAAATACCTTACTCCATAGATCTATCCAAAATTAATGAATCATTACCGGTATATTACGATTTGATTGTATACTCATTATGTCCACAACATAACATAGATGATTCTATTTACAGCATAGAAAAATTATTTGATTCTTCAGCTTTGATGAGAACGCTTCATTGATATTGGTATACTACTACATTTTTATTTGTATGAATTCAAATCGTATTCAAATAGTTAGTATGAATTCCTGCATAAAGGAGCAATTTTTTATTTGAGTACGAGTAGGCGTAGTAGGCTTTTTTTTTAATGAATCTTTTTTATGCTATTTCGTATTGTACAATTCCTTTGCTTGTGGGATCATTTTTCCACGAGGGTAATGAGAAGAATTATAGAATGGATTGATACCTATGCCTAGATCGAGGATAAATGGAAATTTTATTGATAAGACCTTTTCAATCGTGGCCAATATCTTATTACGAATAATTCCAACAACTTCAGGAGAAAAAGAGGCATTTACCTATTACCGAGATGGTGTGATTTGATTTTTATTATTTTTTTTTTACCCGAGTTTTACGATAAAAATATATCATTCATGATTATCTGATTGGGGATATAAATAAAAATACTATATATAATTATATATTATTGAATTCTTGAAAGAAATCCGCGCTTATTGAAGGTGAAGTTTCGAAATTGAACAACTCCTTCTGTCGTGTATCCCCGATTGACGCAGCCTCAGATGCTATGCTTCTATTATTGATTTTAGTATTGAGCGAAAGGTTACACCTATAGGTTCTACTGGGCAATCCTACTCTACTAGTACCAATAGGCGGCATAAGGAAAAAAGCACTACACCTAGGAATCAACAAGACGAAAACTTTGTGAAAAATGACTTACCCTTTTCCTGCCTTATCGGGATTGGGACTAAAAATAATGGTTAGGACAGCAAACATCCATCTCGTTCGTACTTTGGATACCCGTATAACCATCGAAGACTGTTGAAGTGACTAATTCCTGTAAATTCAGGGGCGTTAAGGACAAAGAAATTGTTGGCGTTTCCATTTCTATTTAGTATTAACACGTTTGTTGTTAACAAAAGCTCTCGCGCAAGAAGGTTGGCTAGAGATTTCTTGTAAAAACACTAGCCCCGCTCAGTTCATAATGAGAATAAAAAATCTATTGAATAAAAAAAGATTGAAATATTCGTATTATGCATATTAAGGGAGGAGCCGTATGAGATGAAAATCTCACGTACGGTTCTGGAACGGAGATTCTTTGAATCGAATGACGACCGTAACGGATGTCAGCTCAATCCGAAGGAAATTATGCGGAAGCTTTACAGAATTATTATGAAGCTATGCGACTAGAAATTGATCCCTACGATCGAAGTTATATACTCTATAACATAGGCCTTATCCACACAAGTAATGGAGAACATACGAAAGCTTTAGAATATTATTTTCGGGCACTAGAACGAAACCCCTTTTTACCACAAGCGTTTAACAATATGGCCGTGATCTGTCATTACGTGCGACTATCTCCACTATAGAAATAAAAAAGGAAAGAAAAACCAAATCTCTTAGTAAATACTAAAAATAAAATAGGCTTTCTACATATGCATCGTCTAAAACAACGATTTTTATGAGCTGTAGCAAAGAAATCGACTTCGAAATAGGAAGTGAAGAAATAAGGTATGCCTAGATACTTTTTTCTATGGATAAAAGATCTAATTGATAGAGAGGAAACACCGTAAAGATCACTTAACAAGGTTTTGGGCCAATACATAAGACATTAAGAACTGCTTACTTATGCCATAATATCAGACAGATAAAAGTTAGGAATCAGCTTCTGTAATAGAGTTGATCTACTAAAGTCTTGAGCAGCGGTGGAGGGTCAGATCCCAAAGATAGTAAATCTTTTCTTTCTTATGAAGGAAAGCTTTTTTAAAAAATTCTATATTATATTCGAATAGATATATATTCTAGAATATCTAGATATAAATATCGTAATTTCGATATGAAACCGAGATAGTTACCTTGCAGAAAATGCTAAAAATAGGTGGAAATTACTATGCTTTAGTCTTCTGAAGGTAGGAGAAAAGATAAAACAAAAATGAATTGGAACTCCAAATTCAAGTTTGAAACTTATGCAATTAAACTCTTTTGGTTAACCCGAAAAATGGGATAGATATACGAGAAATATAATTCAGTTCGATAAATCAAACGGACACCAAAAGAATTTACTGCGGAGCCGTATGAGGTAGGAAACTCTCAAGTACGGTTCGAAGGAAAGGAATTGACCCACCTATTCTGACCGGGGAGAAGAGGCCATTCGACAGGGAGATTCGGAAATTGCCGAGGCTTGGTTCGATCAAGCCGCTGAGTATTGGAAACAGGCTATAGCGCTTACTCCTGGTAGTTATATTGAAGCGCATAATTGGTTGAAGATCACGAGGCGTTTCGAATAAAAGTTCTTATTTATAATTTTAATATTTGTTAGGATTCATGTTGGACCCATCCATCAAAAAAATGGGATCATTCCTCTAGGAAGAACCAATAAAAGAATTTCATTATATCCCTTCTCAGATCGTTCTCTTTTGTATAGGATTTCGTAGAGATAAAGAATACACAGTTCGAGTACAGAATATATTTATTTAATTTCTGCTATTAGTTATTAAAACTAATTACAATTTAATTACTACTAACATAATTTTTCATTATTTCATTCTAAATAACATTATTCAAGAATTTAATTGAAAAAAAAAAAGAATAAACGAATGGAAAAGATAAATCAAATATTTTCGACTGACTAAATATAGATACCGATATTTTTCTTAGTAATGACGAAACTCATTAATGACTGTTAGCGGGATTTGCAATTTGTTTATTTGAAATAGAGTAACAGTAGTTATTCAGATATTCTAGTTATTTATGTAAAATATTCGATGTAAAAAATTAAGGAACTCTGTTTAAGAGTTTAAGAGTTTAAGAGTTTAAGAGTTTAAGAGTTTAAGAGTTTAAGACCTTCTAATTGAGATAGGAATACGCTAAGTAGCACAAAAAAAATTGTTTTTTACGTCAATCCAAAATCCAAAAAAGTTTTTAGACTCTTAAAAGAGTCCGTTGAGCGCCTCGTGGT